GCAGCCCAAGCGAAACTTACTATATCCATGCGAATGATACCCCCTCCCTATCCCTATCTCTATGAAATGAAGGAATGATTCCATTATTGATTCATAATCATAGTGGAATCATTGGTGCAGAGTCAAAACAGGATTCTTACTTACGGCTTTTTATGAAACAATTTCATGAATCCACTCATAAAAAGTTTATAGATTTCTTATTCTATAAAATTCTATTGAAATAGCAAAGAATTGAAAAAAAAAAAATAGAATAAGAAAAAAGAAAAGATACAAATAAAAAGAAGAGCAAGTCAACCATTCTGATTCAATTTATGAACAGTACTCAGAATCTCTAGTGAGTCTGAATACAAAGTATCTTCAGTTCTTTGCCACAATTCTTAAATGAATTTACCATCAGCCTATCCAATCTAATTTCATCGCAAACAGAGTTACCTCAATATTAAGAAAAGTGTAAAATAATTAGGGAGTCTTTATAGTCTTTTTTAGAATCTTTTCTTAAACCTTAGTAGCCAAAAAGGAGTGTCTCTTAGGAACCTTTGGTTTGGATACCAAGATTTCCGACTTCTTACTTTCATAGTTCTCCAGAATGAATTCTCGCTATTTCTTTTATTTGATTCAATTCAGAATAGCCCAAACCAATCTTTCATAAGATTGGATTGCTTCAGATTTATTGGTACTTTTTTGAGCCACACTCAGAATCCAGATTTTGAGAAAAAAGATGACAGTCTTTTATAGGACCTATGGTTCTCAAAATCAAGTATCGACAGACCTAGCCCTTGCCTATGCTTTTGCGGGGCAAGAATTCGTCAAGTTCGATCAACAGGATTAATAAATTCCAAGTCTTTTTTTGTTGATCAGGCGACACCCAGATTCGAACCGGGGATAAAGGATTTGCAGTCCCCCGCCTTACCACTTGGCCATGCCGCCAAATTACATCCAAAACAGATAAAGAAATGAAGAAGAATAAAGAAGAAAGAAATTCTATAATAAATTCTATGTAAAGTATATAAATTATATAAGATTCTATTCTAAATTATAGAATATAAATTCTATATAAACTATATATTATATATATTCTCTTAATTCTATTAAGAATAAGAATATTAAGAATATGAAATTCTAGAATTCTATATTCTTAATATTCTTAGACTTAGATATTCTATTTTATTCTCTTTCTATTCCTCTCCTCATTTTGGTTTTGATTTGAATTTTTTACTTTCTTAATTTCTTTTATTTTTGGATCTTAAATCCCATTGTACTTTTATCCTTTTCCAAAAAAAAATTCCTCTTTTTTATTGGATCCAATTTAGATTCTTTTCTTCGATTGATTTTATCTCAAAACACGCGTCGCTTAAAAACTTATCTTCTCTTTTCACTTTTCTATAGATCTATCGAATCTATAGAAAAGTGAAAAGATTCCCGGCCCGGTCACAGACTGTAAAATACAGGTCAATTTCGAATAAATTACTCTTTACTCCATTAACTATTTAATATTGAATTCTTACTCTTTTACTCTTACTTACTTTTCTTACTTTGAATTAGTGAACAGCTCTTAATTTTGTATCTCCTTATCTTAATGGATGCAAAATCCAATTGATTTCCGACTAATCATTATCAATTACATGATCAATTCTAATTATCTAATTAGAATTATAAGAAAATATATGTGTATATGTAAACCCCAGAAAAGTGTAAACTCTAGAACAGAAATTGTTATACGTGGATACCAAGCCGGGTCTATTTCTTATGCACATATCCCTATATAGGATCATTGTGCTTGAATATTTCATTGAATATGAATAGAAGATAGACATTATGATAGAGTACGACCTAACCTAGGTTGCACCAAGTTCAATTCTTATAAAAGATGTGATATACGGATAGCTAGATCGTCATGTACTTCCTAAAGATTACTCCTATGACTATATACGTACACAATTCCATTGTATTTTATAAAATTTACTACCAAAAAAAGATTTGTGAATTCCTTTTTGAACATTCCAATTGCGTGTGCTAAAAAAAAAGGGAAACTCTATGCTGTTCCTGATTCTTCTGTTTTTATCTCATTCATAGAGAGCAGATTAAATCCTAAACTCATTGATTTTTTCTTTTGTTGTACGCTGATCATAATATCATTAATATCATAATAAATCATAATAAAAGAATTAGGTATTAGGTCTAAATTGGATCAATTTTTATATCCGATAAAAGACTCCATCAGCCTAAAAGTGACATAATTTTTCCCAGGAATGCTTTATTAATTTCCATTTCTTTCTATTTGTACCTGTCTCAAGATCAAATTTGAACTTGCATCGAAAATGCCCTTCATTTCTCTGTCTTGCTTTCGTTCATACGATATATATGGATGGAGTTGACTAAAATTTTATGTGATTCAGTAAACAGAATATCCATTCCATCATTGCTAGATCAATTGATAGGGTTCGATGAATAGTGAGCCAAAAGACGATAATGGGATTTTTTCAATAAAGAGGAAACTTCAGATTAAGATGCTCCAGAATGGAAATGAGGGAATGTCCACAATACCTGGATTTAGTCAGATACAATTTGAGGGATTTTGTAGGTTCATTAATCAGGGCTTGACGGAAGAATTTCATAAGTTTCAAAAAATTGAAGATAGAGATCAAGAAATTGAATTTCAATTATTTGTGGAAACATATAAATTGGTAGAGCCCTTGATAACAGAAAGAGATGCTGTGTATGAATCACTCACATATTCTTCTGAATTATATGTACCCGCGGTCTTAATTTGGAAAACCGGTAGAAATATGCAAGAACAAACCGTTTTTATTGGAAACATCCCTATAATGAATTCTTTCGGAACCTCTATAGTAAATGGAATATACCGAATTGTGATCAACCAAATATTGCAAAGTCCCGGTATTTACTATCGTTCAGAATTGGAACATAACGGAGTTTCTGTCTATACCAGTACTATAATATCGGATTGGGGGGGAAGGTCGGAATTAGAAATTGATAGAAAAGCAAGGATATGGGCCCGTGTAAGTAGAAAACAAAAAATATCTATTCTAGTTCTATCATCAGCTATGGGTTCGAATATAAGAGAAATTTTAGATAATGTTTGTTACCCTGAGATTTTCTTGTCTTTCCCGAATGATAAAGAGAAAAAAAAGATTGGGTCAAAAGAAAATGCTATTTTGGAGTTTTATCAACAATTTGCCTGTGTAGGGGGGGATCCAGTATTTTCTGAGTCCTTATGCAAGGAATTACAAAAGAAATTTTTTCAACAAAGATGTGAGTTAGGAAAGATTGGTCGACGAAATATGAACCGGAGACTTAATCTTGATATACCCCAAAACAATACATTTTTGTTACCACGAGATTTATTGGCTGCTGTGGATCATTTGATTGGAATGAAATTGGGAATGGGTACACTTGACGATATGAGTCACTTGAAAAATAAACGTATTCGTTCTGTAGCAGATCTATTACAGGATCAATTCGGATTGGCTCTTGTTCGTTTAGAAAATACGGTTCGAGGAACTATATGTGGAGCAATCAGGCATAAATTGATACCGACTCCTCAAAATTTGGTAACTTCAACTTCATTAACAACTACTTATGAATCGTTTTTTGGCCTACACCCTTTATCTCAAGTTTTGGATCGAACTAATCCGTTGACACAAATTGTTCATGGACGAAAATGGAGTTATTTGGGTCCTGGAGGATTGACGGGGCGAACTGCTAGTTTTCGAATACGAGATATCCACCCGAGTCACTATGGACGTATTTGTCCAATTGACACGTCCGAAGGAATCAATGTTGGACTTATGGGATCATTAGCTATTCATGTGAAGGTTGGTTATTGGGGATCTATAGAGAGTCCATTTTATGGATTATCTGAGAGATCAAAAGAGGCACAGATGGTTTATTTATCACCAAATAGAGATGAATATTATATGGTAGCAGCAGGAAATTCTTTGGCCTTGAATCGGGATATTCAAGAACAACAGGTTGTTCCAGCTCGATATCGTCAAGAATTCCTGACTCTTGCATGGGAAGAGATTCATCTTAGAAGCATTTTTCCCTTCCAATATTTTTCTATTGGAGCTTCCCTCATTCCTTTTATTGAGCATAATGATGCGAATCGAGCTTTAATGAGTTCTAATATGCAGCGCCAAGCAGTTCCCCTTTCTCGGTCCGAGAAGTGCATTGTTGGAACTGGGTTGGAAGGACAAACGGCTCTAGATTCGGGGGTTTCAGTTATAGCCGAACGCCAGGGAAAAATCATTTATACTGATACTCAAAAGATCATTTTCTCAAGTAATGGGGATACTCTAAGCATTCCATTGGTTATGTATCAACGTTCCAACAAAAATACTTGTATGAATCAAAAAACTCAGGTTCAGCGGGGTAAATACATTAAAAAGGGACAAATTCTAGCGGGCGGTGCGGCTACAGCTGGTGGGGAACTCGCTTTAGGAAAAAATGTATTAGTAGCTTATATGCCATGGGAAGGTTACAATTTTGAAGACGCAGTACTAATTAGCGAACGTCTGGTTTATAAAGATATTTATACTTCTTTTCACATCCGGAAATATGAAATTCAGACTCATGTAACAAGCCAAGGTCCTGAAAGAATCACTAAGGAGATCCCGCATTTAGAGGCTCGTTTACTCCGAAATTTAGACAGAAATGGAATTGTGATGCTGGGATCTTGGATAGAAACAGGTGATATCTTAGTAGGTAAATTAACACCTCAGACAGCGAGCGAATCCTCATATGCCCCGGAGGATAGATTATTACGAGCTATACTTGGGATTCAGGTATCCACTTCAAAAGAAACTTCTCTAAGACTACCTATAGGGGGAAGGGGTCGAGTTATTGATGTGAGATGGATCCATAGAAGAGGGGTTTCCAATTCTAATCCAGAAAGGATTCGTGTATATATTTCACAGAAACGTGAAATCAAAGTAGGTGATAAAGTAGCTGGAAGGCATGGGAATAAGGGTATAATTTCT